TTTTTTCTGTGCCAGGAACCAGATTTGAACTGGTGACACGAGGATTTTCAGTCCTCTGCTCTACCAACTGAGCTATCCTGACCCTTTCTTGTGCATCATCCTAGTAGAGTATTTGCATCTATGTCAATTAAAGGGACTAAAAAATCAATAAAGTATTCCATTCCTAATTTTGAAATGGGGGGATAGTCCTATGCATTGTAGACGGCTTACTTAATAACACTTATAAATTTAATTAATAATTGAGATTTTTTGCGGATACTCTAATAAAAAACAAATCTATTTAATGAATAACATAAGATCTATTGAGTTCTCTTCGCACTCTTTTGTGAAAGAGTATAAGTATACTGAGAAAGCTAATGAATCTTGAACCCATTGATAAAAAAGAAAAGAGGATAAGATAAATACTATGGTTAGGGAATAAAGGAGGGTTTGGGGATAGAGGGACTTGAACCCTCACAACTTATAAAGTCGACGGATTTTCCTTTTACTAGAAATTTCATTGTTGTCAGTATTGACATGTAGAATGGGACTCTCTCTTTATCCTCGTCCGATTAATCCTATTTTTAAAAGAAAAGATCTCAAAAACAATGAATTGAAGGATTTGATTACTCAATATTCGAGTGGAATGGATTCACAATAATTCTAAAAAAATTCAGAATTTTCTATTTCATAATCATTCCTAATTTCATTCTAAAAAAAAAATAAAGAACCTATCATTATAGTATGGGTTCTGTGATTAATCGTTTGCTATGTCAGTATCTATACGTGTGTATTAGATGTATAAAGCCCTTCTTTCTCTAATTTAGTAATTTAGAGGGAGTTTCACTACCAACACAACGTAATTACACCGCGATTCGTTAGAACAGCTTCCATTGAGTCTCTGCACCTATCCTTTTCCTTTGGGTTCTAGTTTGAGAACCACTTGTTTTTTTTTCAAAAAAGGGATTTGGCTCAGGATTGCCCATTTTTCATTCCAGGGTTTCTCTGAATTTGGAAGTTACCACTTAGCAGGTTTCCATACCAAGGCTCAATACAATCAAGTCCGTAGCGTCTACCGATTTCGCCATATCCCCATTGTCTTTTTTTTTTTTCTTTGAAACCTGGATTCCTTGTTTAATTTCCTGTATCTCTTAGTTTTTTTGAATCATTGAATTCATTATTCGACGTAGTTTAGCAGCTCGTCTCTATTCAAGAGACCCCGCTTATTGCAATTCAGCATTGAATTGATTCTACCGTTGATATATTTGTAATTCAATCGGAATCAATATATCAAAAAGTTTTTCTCTCCCCCACCCCCTTCTTTCCTTTTTGAGAATATTCAAAATCATACTCTAACGCTTGATATTAATTCTTTTTTTTTTTTTCTAATCAGAATTAGAAATTTCATTTGTTATAATTCTATCTTTTCCTTAGTGAAATATTAATCCTTAAATTATTAACAAATAAAAAAAAGATTTTTAAAAATGTATATAATGCTCGAATGAAAATGCCAAAAGATTCGCATTTTCTCTTTATTATTCATATATATTATTCTTTTCTATGTATTAGATTATTCGTCCGAGCCGTATCAAATTTAAAATATCTGAAATCAAATTCAATATAGAAATTGGAATAGATTCTATTAGAAAAATGAATTTGCGAGTTAGAGAAATAAAAAGAAAGTTCAATAAATTCTATAATCCTATTAAATTATATAATCCTATTTAAGAATATCGTAGAATATCGTTTAGTTAAGCATATCAATCTAACTTTTTCTTTATGTTATGAAATTCTAGTATTTTTTTCCTAGTTAATAACTAAGATTAATAATAAAGATCTGCCATTTTTAGGATTTCCTATATCTATATATATTTCTATTTGTTACACTATTTCTGTTATGTAAGCCCACTTAGCTCAGAGGTTAGAGCATCGCATTTGTAATGCGAGGGTCATCGGTTCAAATCCGATAGTCGGCTTTTTTCTCTATTGATGTTCCATGAACAAGAATCTCTTTTTTTTTCTCCGAATTAAATGGCGAATCCAGAGTCCATTACGTCGTTCTATCTTACAGTTTTGCTAGATACAAAACATTAAAATAAATAATATATATACAAAAAAATCCAGATGTTGATGAAATTCCATTTTTTGTGGTACTTTAGTAGATTTTACTCTGTTTATCCTTTAGTTTAATTCAGTTTTAATTTCGATGTATTCTGTAATGTAAATACAATGAAATTTATTGTGTAAAATGTAATTTCAATAAAAAAAGGAGTCTTCATGTCCCGTTATCGAGGACCTCGTTTAAAAAAAATACGCCGTCTGGGAGCTTTACCAGGACTCACTAGAAAAACGCCTAAATCCGGAAGTAATCTGAAAAAGAAATTCCATTCTGGGAAAAAAGAGCAATATCGTATTCGTCTTCAAGAAAAACAGAAATTACGTTTTCATTATGGTCTGACAGAACGACAATTACTTAGATATGTACATATCGCTGGAAAAGCAAAAAAGTCAACAGGTCAAGTTTTACTACAATTACTTGAAATGCGTTTGGATAATATTGTTTTTCGATTGGGTATGGCTTCAACCATTCCTGGGGCCCGGCAATTAGTTAATCATAGACATATTTTAGTTAATGGTCGTATAGTTGATATACCAAGTTTTCGTTGCAAACCCCGAGATATTATTACTACGAAGGAGAACCAAAGATCAAAATGTTTGGTTCAAAATTCTATTGCTTCATCCGATCCGGGCAAATTGCCAAAGCATTTGACGGTTGATACATTGCAATATAAAGGACTAGTACAAAAAATCCTAGATAGAAAGTGGGTCGGTCTGAAAATAAATGAGTTGTTAGTTGTAGAATATTACTCTCGTCAGACTTGAACTTAATGCAAAAGGAAAGGTTCATAGAATTTTTTTTCCCTTCCCCTTTCCCCGAATTAAATCGACCTAAGGCTCTTAATTCGTATTTTCCCATTCAGCTAGCAGAAATAGATTAACCTTAGGATCTTTTTTGTTTTTTGTTATATTTTACATACCAAAGTAATTTGCTTTAGAGAATTCCATTAAATAAAGGTATTATTGCTCAAAAAAATTGTTATTTGATTTGATACATTGTGATCGGTAACGTTGATGAATTAAGAGAAACGGAAAGAGAGGGATTCGAACCCTCGGTAAACAAAAGTCTACATAGCAGTTCCAATGCTACGCCTTGAACCGCTCGGCCATCTCTCCTACATAACTTATTATGTAAAATAAACTGAGTGAATAGCGAGTTTTTGTATTCCTGCAGTACAGGTACAGCCACAACCGTTCGGGGATTCCATGGCTCTATTCGAAAAATTCTTTTTTTTTATCTAAGTATAAGGATCCTTTTTTTTTACTAGGAATTCCGCCCCCAAAAAAAGTTTTTCTTTTTGGAAAAACCAAATAAAAAGAGAATAGAAGAATCCTTATTATTCCATAAGAAAATAAAGGAACCAAGGAACCCTAGAATTCTATTTGCATAAGGTATGTTACGCGATACAATCTAAATAAAAAGGGGTATGGGATAATTAATGAAATGACTTTGAAAACGGAAAATAGCTGATGACAGAAGTTGTTGTTGAGAAATAGGAAAGGGAAATGAAACCCAATCTTACTCAAATATTTCATATCTCTTCTTGTCCAAACAGAAGAAAAAGGAGACAATTTGAGCTGAGTGGAAAATCCATACCTTTGTTATCCATTTAGAGCATATGGAGCGATTTATAAGTTTTTATGTTATTTTGTGATAGAATGAAAAGAATTCTATATAGAATGGATTGGGAATTATGCCTAGATCCCGTATAAATGGAAATTTCATTGATAAGACCTCCTCGATTGTAGCCAATATTTTATTGCAAATAATTCCGACAACCTCAGGGGAAAAAAGGGCATTTACTTATTATAGAGATGGTGCGATTTGACTTTTTTTTTAGCCCTACCCACATCTCAGTCTCACGAGAAAGAGAGGGGGTTCAAATAGAGAGAACCAAATTAGTAAAGGAAACCCACGCTTGGGGAAGGTGAGGTGAACTAACAATTCCTTCTGTCGTGTATCCTCGATTGATGCGGCCTTAGATGCTTCAATTGTAGATTTGAGTATTGAGCGAAAGGTTACACCTACAGGATAGGTTCTGTATTACACTCTACTAGGACCAATAGGCAGCATAGGGGAGAAAAGCACTACACCTCGAAATAGGAATCAACAAGAGAAAAACTTTGTTAGAAATTAACCCTTTCCTGATCGGTATCAGGATTGGGAAGAATGGTTGGGATAGCAAACAACCATCAGGTTTGTACCTTGGATACCCTTATAACCATCAAAGGTCGTTGAAGTGGCTAATTCCTCTAAATAGGAGGCGTTGAGAACAAAGAAATTCCTGGAGCTATCGTTTTCCTCTAGCATTAATAGAATTCATTGGTGTTAAGAAAAACCTCTTGGGGGAAGGTTGGCTAGAGATTTCTTGGAAAAATACCAGCCCCTTTCGATCCATAATGAGATGGACTAATTCTATTTTCATTCTATAGATTTTTTGCTTAGTACTATGTACAGAAGGGAGGAGCCGTATGAGATGAAAACCTCATGTACGGTTTTGGAACGGAGATTTTTTGAATAGAATGAACGACCGTAACGGATGTTGGCTCAATCCGAAGGAAATTATGCGGAAGCTTTGCAGAATTATTATGAAGCTACGCGACTAGAAATTGATCCCTATGATCGAAGTTATATACTATATAACATCGGCCTTATACACACAAGCAATGGAGAGCATACAAAGGCTTTGGAATATTATTTCCGGGCGCTAGAACGAAACCCCTTCTTACCGCAAGCTTTTAATAATATGGCCGTGATCTGTCATTACGTGCGACTATCTCCACTATAGAAAGAAAGACGAAAAAAAGATGAAATTTTCTAGTAAATACTAGAAAAAGGGCTTTCTACATAGGGATCGTCAAAACAATGATTTTGCCCTATCAGCTGTAGGAAGGAAGAACAATTAACGAGAATCAAAATAAGAAGAAAGTCGAGCCTATACTACTACTCTATGGATAAAGTCTCAAATTGATAGAGAAAGCACCGTAAAGATCAATTAGTGAGCGACTGGGTCGATACAACTAAAAAAAACTGCTTAATTATACCATGATATGGGGCAAAATTTAGGAATCCGCTTATGTAATAGAGCCGATCCACTAAAGGATTAAGCAGCGGTGTAGTATCAGATCCCAAAGATAGTAAGTTCTTTTTTCTTTCTTTTGGGAAAAGTCTTTTTCAAGGATTCTATAGAAATTTCATATATGAAAGACACGAAACCGAGATAGTTACCTTTCAGAAAATTCGAACGAAGGATATAGGGCTATCTATGCTTCATTCTTCTGAAGGTGGGAGAAAAGATCAGACTGATTATTGCTCAAAATTAGGGTTTGAAACTTAGGTAATTAACTTCTTATGCTTAACCCAAGAAGAAATTGGATCGATTTTTGAGAAATCGAATTCAGTTAAGATAGGGGAAATTAAGATAGCAATTTCTGAGCCGTATGAGGTAGGAAACTCTCAAGTACGGTTCTAGGGGAAGGAACTGCCTATTCCGACCGAGGAGAACAGGCCATTCTACAGGGCGATTCGGAAATTGCGGAAGCTTGGTTTGATCAAGCTGCTGAGTATTGGAAACAAGCTATAGCGCTTACTCCGGGAAATTATATTGAAGCACAGAACTGGTTGAAGATTACGAAGCGCTTTGAATTTGAATAAGACCACTCTTCATTTTCATAAAATGGGCGTTTTAATTGTTGATGCATTAATCAAATAATTTTGGTAGGAAGATCGAATCAAGAATTTCATTATATCCCTTTCTTCTACCTTCGATTTTATATCATTTCTATTTTATATCATATTTCATAAGTATAAACAATAGGAATAGGCTCTAGAACAGAGGTAATAAAGTAAATAAAAGGCGGCAATCTAAATATTCTACTTCTACCTAAAGGACGATTTTTTTAATAATTCTAAGATTTTTTTAATAATTCTAATGAGTTTCTTGGAGTTTGGAATCGAATAAAAATATTTATATTATGCTTACTCAAGGAAAGTAGATGTAGGGCTTATACCCTAAAAAAAAATACACTAACTTCTTAAATTAAAACGTAAAAAAAATCTTTTTTTGTTATGTCGGGAAATAATTTTCCCGGATAACCAATGTCCGTTAGGCACCTAATCCTTATGTCATAATAGATCCGAACACTTGCCTCGGATTGACTTCAATATATAATTGCTCCAGTGAATAACTAAAAAAAAAAAATAGAAGGGTGGTAGATAGAGATAGTAAAGAAAAGGACTAATCATAATATCTATCCTTCAAAGATTCACTAAAAAGACAGTTGGCGAGTCTCTTTGTATGTCTTGTCCGGAAAGAGGAGGACTTAATGATTATTCGTTCGCCGGAACCAGAAGTTAAAATTGTTGTGGATAGGGATCCTGTAAAAACATCTTTTGAGGAATGGGCCAGACCCGGGCATTTCTCAAGAACAATAGCTAAGGGCCCCGATACTACCACTTGGATCTGGAACCTACATGCTGATGCTCACGATTTCGATAGTCATACTGGTGATTTGGAGGAGATCTCTCGAAAAATCTTTAGTGCTCATTTCGGTCAACTCTCCATTATCTTTCTTTGGTTGAGTGGCATGTACTTCCACGGTGCCCGTTTTTCCAATTATGAAGCATGGCTAAGCGATCCTACTCACATTGGACCCAGTGCTCAGGTAGTTTGGCCAATAGTAGGGCAAGAAATTTTGAATGGTGATGTAGGCGGGGGTTTCCGAGGAATCCAAATAACCTCCGGTTTTTTTCAGATTTGGCGAGCATCTGGAATAACTAGTGAGTTACAACTCTATTGTACCGCAATCGGTGCATTGATTTTTGCATCGTTAATGCTTTTTGCTGGTTGGTTCCATTATCACAAAGCCGCTCCCAAATTGGCCTGGTTCCAAGATGTAGAATCCATGTTGAATCACCACTTAGCGGGGTTATTAGGACTTGGGTCTCTTTCTTGGGCGGGACACCAAATCCATGTATCTTTACCGATTAACCAATTTCTTGACGCTGGGGTTGATCCTAAAGAGATACCACTTCCTCATGAATTTATCTTGAATCGTGACCTTTTGGCTCAACTTTATCCTAGTTTTGCCGAAGGAGCAACCCCCTTTTTCACCTTGAATTGGTCCAAATACGCAGAATTTCTTACTTTTCGCGGAGGACTAGATCCAATAACCGGTGGCTTATGGTTGAGCGATATTGCACACCATCATTTAGCTATTGCTATTCTTTTCCTGATCGCTGGTCATATGTATAGGACGAACTGGGGTATCGGTCATGGACTTAAAGATATTTTGGAGGCTCATAAAGGCCCATTTACAGGACAAGGCCATAAGGGTCTCTATGAAATCCTAACAACGTCATGGCATGCTCAATTATCTCTTAACCTAGCTATGCTAGGCTCT